ACCGGATTCTGATAGAGATCATATCGATTTTTCAGAAGAAGAACTGGATTCTGATTCTTATATAGATCGTATCGATTCTTATCAAAGAAAGACAGGTTTAACTGAAGCTGTTCAAACAGGCATAGGTCAACTAAATGGTATTTCCGTAGCTATCGGCGTTATGGATTTTCAGTTTATGGGGGGTAGTATGGGATCCGTAGTAGGCGAGAAAATTACTCGTTTGATCGAATATGCTACTAATCGATCTCTACCTGTCATTATTGTGTGTGCTTCTGGAGGAGCACGCATGCAAGAAGGAAGTTTGAGCTTGATGCAAATGGCTAAAATTTCTTCTGCTTTATATAATTATCAATTAGATAAAAAGTTATTCTATGTAGCAATTCTTACAGATCCTACAACCGGTGGAGTAACAGCCAGTTTTGCTATGTTAGGAGATATCATTATTGCTGAACCTAATGCAACCATTGCATTTGCGGGTAAAAGAGTAATTGAACAAACATTGAATACGACAGTACCCGAGGGTTCACAAACATCTGAGTATTTATTCGAAAAAGGTTTATTCGACCCAATAGTACCACGTAATCTTTTAAAAGGTGTTCTGAGTGAGTTATTTCAACTCCACGGTTTCTTTCCTTTGAATCACAGTTCCAAAAATTAAAGTATAGCACTAGATTCGCTTATTTTATTTGTAGCGAACAAAAATAAATATTTAATTCATCGTAATCGTAATTAAAAGAAACAATATATATATTGTTTTCCTTGTTGACATAAGTTCTCCTTGTAGATAGACAGAGGTTTCGGATAATTATATTTTTTCTTTTGTTTTTTATTTATAATTATTTATTTAATTTTAATATATTAAATTAAAATTAAAATAATATTAATTATTATTTTAACTTATATTATATATTATAATATTCATATTATATATTATAATATTCATTATTATATTACTTAATTCATTATTATATTACTTATTATTTAAATATATATATATATATATTCTAAATATTATAGTTTCTATCTAATCATATAGCTAATAGAATTATAGTTGATATTATTTATCACTTATAAATAATATTATTTACAATATAATAATATTATTTATATTACTTATGATAGATATATCCTAAATAAGCATAAGAGGATATCTTTTTAATAGATAGAAATATTAATAGATAGAAATAGTAAATCGAGGCATCTATTCTATGACAGATTTCAACTTACCCTCCATTTTTGTACCTTTAGTGGGCCTAGTATTTCCGGCAATTGCAATGGTTTCTTTATTTCTTCATGTCCAAAAAAATAAGATTGTCTAGACCCAATGGTAATGAATCTTATCAAGTGATTTCAACACTGTATGATAATACGGATATTTATTTCGTGTAATATGGTATGATATGTGGCTTTTGCCAAACACACAAGTGAAAGAACTTTTATGTGGATATATAATATCTGTATAAATGCATGTATATGTGGATATAGCTGGTTCAAAATGAATTAGCGAATATAAAAAATGGAAAGTCAATGTATCTAACTAATTACTCCCGATGTTTCACATAACAATAGTGCTAGTTGGTGAAAGTTACTTCGGGGTCAAGAAAGGTAAAGTCAAATTTATTTGGGTTATTCGCTCAATTCCAATCGAATGCAACTGAATGCAGTATAGTATGAATTGGCGATCAGAACATATATGGATAGAACTTATAACGGAATCTCGAAAAACGAGTAATTTTTGCTGGGCCTGTATCCTTTTTTTAGGTTCACTAGGATTCTTAGTGGTTGGAACTTCCAGTTATCTTGGTAGGAATTTGATCTCTGTATTTCCATCTCAGCAAATCGTTTTTTTTCCTCAAGGGGTTGTGATGTCTTTCTATGGGATCGCGGGTCTGTTCATTAGCTCCTATTTGTGGTGCACTATTTCGTGGAATGTAGGTAGCGGTTATGACCGATTCGATAGAAAAGAGGGAAGAGTGTGTATTTTTCGTTGGGGATTTCCTGGAATAAATCGTCGCATCTTCCTTCGGTTCCTTATGAGAGATATCCAATCAATCAGAATAGAGGTTAAAGAGGGTCTTTATACTCGTCGTGTCCTTTATATGGAAATCAGGGGCCAAGGAGCCATTCCCTTGACTCGTACTGATGAGAATTTGACTCCACGAGAAATTGAACAAAAAGCTGCTGAATTAGCCTATTTTTTGCGCATACCGATGGAAGTACTTTAAAACGAACTCGAACTAAAGTAAAGAATAAATATCCTCTCAAGGTGAGGAAAAGAACTTGCTAATTCCCCTTTTTAATAAAAGGCAAGTTTCCTGATTCTTTTATACTAGAAGTCTAATCTAACTAACTAATCTAATAATTAATTTATAGATATAAATTAATCAAACCTATCCGAACATGTATTTCGTAATACATAATTCATCTTTTTAGGCCCATAATTTTTAATTGATACCCTTTTTCTGATTATACAGTAAAAGATTTCGTTTCGAAAGAATTAATGTAAGTTTTTTGGTCTCGAAACTTGATTTGTTACTTAAAGTGGGTTTTGGAGTATTCATCGAAAGGAACAAATGAAAATTAAATTGGTTTGAATTTGCCCAATTGAGATATCTGAAATATATTACAAATAAAAAGGAAAGGGATAGATCCAGAGGTCACTACTTTGTTATACAACTCGTGCTTCAGAGAAATATCAGATAGAGTCGACGAATGAAGCAGGTTCATTAAAAATTCAAATTCAATTCACAGATCAAAATGAAAAAAAAGAAAGCATTGGCCTCCCTTCCCTATCTTGCATCTATGGTATTTTTGCCCTGGTGGGTCTCTTTCTCTTTTAATAAATGTCTGGAACCTTGGGTTACTTATTGGTGGAATAGCAGACAATCCGAAACTTTTTTAAATCATATTCAAGAGAAAAACATTCTAAAAAGATTCATAGAATTAGAAGAACTATTCCTATTGGATGAAATGATAAAGGAGTACCCGGAAACACATATACAAAAACTTCATATAGGAATACACAAGGAAACAATACAATTGGTCAAAGCATGCAATGAATATGATCTCCATATCATTTTACATTTCTCGACAAATATAATCTGTTTCACTATTCTAAGTGGTTATTTTATTCTGAGTAATGAAGAACTCGTTATTCTGAATTCTTGGGTTCAGGAATTCCTCTATAACTTAAGTGACACAATAAAAGCTTTTTCGATTCTTTTAGTTACTGATTTATGGGTCGGATTTCACTCGACCCGTGGTTGGGAACTAATGATAGGTTTGGTTTACAACGATTTTGGATTGGATCATAACAATCAGATTATATCTGGTCTTGTTTCCATTTTTCCAGTTATTCTAGATGCAATTGTTAAATATTGGATTTTTCATTATTTAAATCGTGTATCTCCTTCGCTTGTAGTAATTTTTCATTCAATGAATGAATAAAGAACTCATTTGATCTCATCATATCAATAAAATTAGAATCCTTCTTCCTTTATAAATAAATAGAAATTAAGCATTTAATTAAAAATTTTACTTAATTCCTTATACTTTCATCTGCTCAAGGTATTCATCGTATATTCCAGTACAATTATTCTAGTACAATGCCAGACTCGTGTATAGGTAACTATACTAGTTACCTATCTAATTTATTGTAGAAACTCCGAAATTAATGATTGGACATGCAAAATAAAAATGCTTTTTCTTGGGTAAAGGAAGGGATGACTCGATCCATTTCTGTATCGATCATGATATATGTAATAACTCGGTCATCCATTTCAAATGCATATCCCGTTTTTGCGCAGCAGGGTTATGAAAACCCGCGAGAAGCAACGGGACGAATTGTATGTGCCAATTGTCATTTAGCTAATAAACCCGTGGATATTGAAGTTCCGCAAGCTGTGCTCCCTGATACTGTATTTGAAGCGGTTGTCCGAATTCCTTATGATAAGCAACTGAAACAAGTTCTTGCTAATGGTAAAAAGGGGGGTTTGAATGTAGGGGCTGTTCTCATTTTACCCGACGGATTCGAATTAGCCCCCCCTGATCGTATTTCTCCCGAATTGAAAGAAAAGATTGGAAATTTGTCTTTTCAGAGTTATCGTCCTAATAAAAGAAATATTATTGTGATAGGTCCTGTTCCTGGTCAGAAATATAGTGAAATCATCTTTCCCATTCTTTCCCCCGACCCTGCTACGAAGAAAGATGTTCACTTCTTAAAATATCCCATATATGTAGGTGGGAACAGAGGAAGGGGTCAGATTTATCCTGATGGTAGCAAAAGTAACAATACAGTCTATAATGCTACATCAGCAGGTGTAGTAAGTAGAATAGTACGTAAAGAAAAGGGTGGATATGAAATAACCGTTGTTGATCCATCGGATGGACATCAAGTAGTTGATATTGTACCTCCAGGACCAGAACTTCTTGTTTCAGAGGGTGAATCCATCAAGCTTGATCAACCATTAACAAGCAATCCCAATGTGGGAGGCTTTGGTCAGGGAGATGCAGAAGTAGTGCTTCAAGACCCATTACGGGTCCAAGGTCTTTTATTCTTCTTTGCATTTGTTATTTTGGCACAAGTTTTTTTGGTTCTTAAAAAGAAACAGTTTGAAAAGGTTCAATTATACGAAATGAATTTCTAGGTGCGGGGATTTCTTAACATCAAGTTGGTAAAAGGTGCCAAATTTTTTGTTGCTTTGTTTATACTTTTTTTCGTTTTGCGGGATGCCTGGAATTCATTACTTGTATCCTATTCTTTGTAATAGATATACAAACGAAGAGAATACAAGGGAAGGATGGCAAACCGGAACTCTTTTGTTTAGATTGATAGGAAGTTGTGGACAAACAAAAAGAGAGAAAAGATTATAGGGGAATAATTGATTGAGCAAATAGAACTTCTTCTATTAACTTAAACTTATAACTTAGAGAAATTATTCAAACAAATTTAAATTTCAAATTATATTTATAGAGTAAGTTCCATTAGTAGTTTACTATAG